TCAGAGGAATAATTGGGACTAGGGTCTCGAATTTATTAATAGAAGTATCTATTAGAAATGAATTCTCTAGCATTTGAATCCTTACCACCGAAGTGTTTAGTCGTACACTTGAAAGATAGCCCAGAAAATATAAGAAATGATTGTATAATTGGTTTATATGGATCCTGTCCGGTAGAGACCACAAGTAAAAATGACATTGCCAAAAATGGACAAGGTGAGATTTCCATTTCTTCATCAGAAGATGAGTCCCCTTTGAAGCCAGAATGGATTTTCCTTGATATCTGACATAATGCATGAAAGGGTCCTTGAACAACCATAGGGTCTTCTGAAAATCATTACGAAGCACTACTACAAGATGTTCTATTTTTCCATAGAAATGTGTTCGCTCAAGAAAAGTTCCAGAGGATGTTGATCGTAAATGAGAAGATTGTTTACGGAGAAACACTAATACGGATTCACATTCATATACATGAGAATTATATAGTAACAAGAAGAATCTTTGATTCTCTTTTGAAAAAAGAGAAATGGATTTCTTTGGAGTAATGAGACTATTCGAATTACGATACTCGTGGAGAAAGAATCGCAATAAATGCAAAGAGGGGGCATCTTGTATCCAGCAGTGAAGGGTTTGAACCAAGATTTCCAGATGGATGGGATGAGGTATTAGTATATCTGACACATGATTTAAATGTGATAATTTGTCCTCGAAAAAGGGAAATATTGAATGAATAGATCGTGAATTATGAGATTTTGCTATTTCTTTTTCTTCTAGGGAAGATACTAATCGCAGCGAGAATGGAATTTCCATAATGACTGCAAAACCCTCTGATACCATTTGAAAATAAAAATTCTTGTTGTGCCCAACGAAAATAGATTCGTTGGAATCATTAACCGAAAGAATCAAATGATTCTGTTGATGCATTCGAGTAATTAAACGTTTCACAATTAGTGAACTGGATTTATTGTCATAACCGAAATTTTCCATAGGTTCGTAAAAAATCGATCCATTTAAACCATGATCATGAGCAAGTGCGTAGATATACTCCTGAAATAGAAGCGGATATAGGAAGTGTTGTTGCCTAGATCTATCTATTTCTAAATATCCTTGTAATTCCTCCATTTGAAATTACACAAAGGCACGGAGGATTTCTTGGGTTATCAAATGATACATAGTGCGATACGGTCAGAACAGGGTATATAGTAAGAAAAGAATAGATACCCCGGAGACGGGGAGTCCAATGAACGGATCCTCTCTCTTTCCATCCAATTTGTTTGTGTTCGTTATAGTTACAAGAGATGGTTAGAAATCCTTTATTTTTGCAACCCGATCGCTCTTTTGACTTTGGAAGAAATTCTCTTTATCAGTATACCGTTTCTTCTACACATTCGTCTCCACTCCATAATAGAGAAAGAATAGTTAATAGTTAGGATTCATGAAAAAAAAAGGAATCGATGATCCACTCACAGGAGAACCCTTTCCCGCATCAGGCACTAATCTATTTTTAACGTCTAATTAGATCGGGTAATCATTCGAATTATGAACCGAGCTCGTTGCTTTTGGTTTCCTTATAATTGGAGCCATTAGGGCTCTATCCATTTATTCACTCGACCAAACTGTGAATTGATTTGGTACCGTTCCAAGAATCAAAACAAGATTTTTTACCGACCCAGGAAGTATTCTCAGAGTTCTCCATTGATACGACATGCTGTTTTTTCCATTCATTCCCTTTCAGGATCAGTCGTGGTCTTACAAACCATACCAATGGTATGGACGAATCTGTTGCTTCATCCAAATGTGTAAAAGATCCTAGCCGCACTTAAAAGCCGAGTACTCTACCGTTGAGTTAGCAACCCGTATAAATATGGTGTGTAGATACGATCGGAATCAAAAAAATAAATAAATAAATAAAGAGATTGGATTGCCCTACCCCATCAAAACATTGAACTAGCAACAAATCGAAAAGAAACATTTGATGATCAATTATGAACATCAAAATGTTCAGATCAGATTCAAATACAACGGATTCACGGATAAATATAGATAGATGTAAAAATTTGTGGACCCTCCTGTTTTGATCATTTTTTTTTTTCATTATCTTTAAGAAGATACTTCTTGTGTCACAGTGAATCCGGCGAACCTAGTGAAGTAAAGAAACAAACTTATGGGACGTAGATAAATAGATCTATTTATCCACGATCGAATTATATTTGATCGATACACCATTGTCAATATAAATTGAATTTTGAGAAAAAAAATGAAATAAAGAAAATAAAGACTTGTGTTGGATTGGCACTACATAGATAAGAAATGAAGTGTGTGGGGGGGAATAAATAAAGAAGAAGTAGGAAAAAAATCTCTGGTTTTCAATAGAAGTACAAACAATAGCAAGATTGATCCCTTATTTATTCGTAGAGTTCCAACGAAAAGCATCTGATTGATGGCAATCCCCTCAATTGCCAGTTATTTCACTCAATCTTTTTTTTCTATTTCATAAATTTTATTTCGTTTGATTAATTCGAAGTTCCTTAAATACTTCCGCCTTCTTTGAAATATCATGAACAGTTCCTGTAGGTTGAGCGCCTTTTTCAAGGAAATATAGAATAGCAGGAACATTTGAATAAGTTTGGTTCTTTATCGGATCGTAAAAACCCACTTTACGAAGATCTCTTCCTTCTCTTCGGGATCGAACATCAATTGCAACGATTCGATAGATGGCTCATTGGGATAGATATAGATGAACAATGCCCCCCCTAGAAACGTATAGGAGGTTTTCTCCTCGTACGGCTCGAGAAAGAATGATTCGAATTTATGTATTGTATATAGTGGCAAATGGATCCATAAAATCATCAATTAGATTAGGATTTGAGTCGTTTTTTTTTGGAAGGAATAAAAAAAAAAAGAAATCTCATTCGTACTCATAACTCAAGTGGGGTAATTCTCAAAGAGCTCGAAGGGAAATCCTTAGACATTTATTGAGCCGTCTCTAACCTCTTTTGTTTGTCTCGTCTAGAATCAATTTTCCTTTCTCATTCTGATCTAGTTATTGAGACAATTGAAAATGGCGTTTCCTTGTTCCGGTATCCTTTATCTTTGCTTTGAATCATTGGGTTTAGACATTACTTCGGTGATCCTTAATTGTTTCAAAATGGCAGCAACATACCTTTTGTTCTTTCTATTGAAGAATCATACAAATGGTTGATTCCCCTGTGATACACTTTTGATCGAAATAGTTTTACCAATTCCGACAAATTTTCCCTTTTTTGCTTTTTTATTTGAAACTTGTTCGAATTTGCGATTTCTATATCGAAGATATACTTACGAAGTTGTTCCAACTTATTGACTGGCACTAACCCTAGATCCTTCCCTCTGATAAATGAATCAAGAATTTATGCTCGAGCTCCATCATGTACTATTTACAACCCCCCCAAATGGGGTCCTGGTGGCACAGAACAAACTATGTCGAGCCAAGAGCATCTTCATTGATATATAAAAAAATGGTGGATGCAAGAATCCACAGCCGATCATGTCCTTCAAGTCGCACGTTGCTTTCTACCACATCGTTTCAAACGAAGTTTTACCATAACATTCCTCTAATTTGGACCGGTATGGAATTGATTCAATATGGAATCATGAATAGTCATTGGCTCCATCGGTGCATAGTAGTCCATACTTTATTTTTATATATGTATGAATAGGTATTTCTCTGGGGAAATCTCAGCAAAAAGCCAAATTAACCCATATTCTGTTATAGGAATGAAACACATTTATAAAAAACACGAAGAAATGAGTTGCTTAACACCTATTTACATCTACATCTTCAACATATTGTTATATTGTTCGGGACGATCAATCATGAAAGATCCAATTCCAATTCTTTCTCGAACAACTAAACTAAAGACGAGTCTTTAATTCGATTACCAATACTGGAATTACCAATACTGGAACAAAATAAAATGAGTCATTAACCAAATAAGCTATTCTAATGAACCGGAAAGGTCGCAAGTGACTCGATAGGATAGATTCACCAATCTAACACTTCTTCGAATAGCGAGGATTTATAAGGTAAGGAATCATAAAAAATAAAATGGTTTCAAGAATTTCCTACTTCGACATCATTATCATTACTATAAATAAGTTTTCCTGTAAAGACTGAATTTAATTTGATCTCTAAATCAATCAAATCAACAAGTCGGCACAATCACAACGAGTAACTAAAAAGTTTAGCAGATATCTCATTGATTAAAGAGACGCGAATTCGATCATCATAAGAGAAATCCATGTTTCTTTTCCAATTGAATCATCAATGATTTAAATCAGATGGATGGGTCGAGAAAAAAATCCAATTTAGTTGTTTTCATGGGGATGGATAGAAAAGAGCTCATGGAAGATAAGATTAAGGTCGCTATTCTTTCATCTGATTGAGAAAATCCAAATCGTAGGAGTATGGCCTTTCCGTATCCATCAGATACACCGAACAATTGTCACCGGGGGTCATCGTGTATATTTAAGAGATCACAAATCTTTTTAACCGAAACCGAAACCGAAATACCGGTGTCACTGAAATAGAACAATAAAACTACATATGGGCATGGTTCATTTTCTACGGATTTTGCTTTATTTCAGGTTCAGAAATTTTTTCATTTCCATAAAGATAAACTAAAGTGAATGGAATCTATGAATCCCCCCCCCCCATCGTTACATTGATTTCCAATTATTCATTGGAGCCTGATGCAAAATAAAAGCAATTAAGTCCAAAGAAAATACATCTGTTTCGTATTGAACTTTATTGTTTGTTAATGAGATCCGGATGACACAGATATTGATTGAAATTGATACCTTCCTTTGCTAATTAACTCGTATCTACACGAATTCTATGGGGATCATGAATCATACTCAAAGCCAATCAAAAAAAGATCCTCTTATGGGATGCTATACCATCTTGTATAGGTACAAAGCCGAATGGGTCCAGATTAATTCGTTGTTTCTATTTTATTTTGCCCCACCCCAGTCTTAGGAGCTTTAATCCCAGTGATGGAATTAGTACCAAGAACTCCTCCTGTTTAGAATTCAGGATCCACATAAAATTAGTCATTTACCCCTATTTACTTTACCTTTCTTCCGCATGTCGACTCAGAATGCATCATGTGGGAATCCAAATTTGATAAATAGGGGGCATAAAGTTTCTCTAAATGACTAACTAACTTCAATATGAATATGAGCGGGGGGGAGGCGGGCATACGCTGAATGGCCACCCAATCTTTTTTTTTTTGAATGGAACTTTGATCTTTGTTCCCATCCTACCTATATCAAAAAGATATTTATTTCCATCCACGTGTCATTGACACTCGATTCTGTTTCTGTTTGTGAGAAACAGAAACAGGATCGAAAGGTAGGATATGATTCTTCTCTGAATCATTAGAAATCAGAAAGAAAGATTGGATCCCATTGTATCCAACATTACACTCTTAAACAGAGGATTGTTAAAGAAAAGAGCACAATCTTTGTTCTGATAGAATCGGTCTGGGACGGAAGGATTCGAACCTCCGAGTAACGGGACCAAAACCCGTTGCCTTACCGCTTGGCCACGCCCCATTGAGATTTCTATTTGACACTAATAACACTAATATGGATATTGGTTGTTCGTCAATTCCAGCCCAAATATCTATGGAATAGGTTGTTGCTAGGATTCGACACGTGTAGATGTAGAATCAAAAGAAATTCATTGATCATTATCTATAATTCAATTAAGATATTGTATGAAAGTATGATTCCTTCTATTCTCATTTGAGAATTGAAGGATTTTTGATTGGGGAAGTTCAAAGAAAAAGAAGGATTTTTTGTTTGGCCTATCTTCTCTTCTTTCTTTATTTTTCCCCAACTCACTAATAATGAAATTCTCCACAAGAGCGAAATTTTTGTTATGCTTAATATCTTTAGTTTGATCTGTATCTGTATTAATTCTGCCCTTCATTCGAGTAGCTTTTTCTTCGCCAAATTACCCGAGGCTTATGCTTTTTTCAATCCAATCGTAGATGTTATGCCAGTCATACCTGTACTCTTTTTTCTCTTAGCCCTTGTTTGGCAAGCTGCTGTAAGTTTTCGATGAGATCTTTAATACTGTCCTAGAAACATTCATGATTGATTCGCTAAAAAAGGAAAAATTCTATTCTAACAATTGATAAGATCAGATAAATCTTACATTATGAACTCTCGATTCAAACATTGAAATTCTTTTGGATAGCCGCGATGAATCTGGATCACCTCATTTTCTCATTCTGACTTTCCGGAGTTCAAAGACCTTATGTATGGTCCCTCACAATACCTAATTGTGGGTATGAAAGATCATTTTGGTAACGAAGGAATCAGAATCTTATTCCAAATGAATTCCTGCAAATTCCTTTCTTTTCTAGAAACCACTCCATTTCTTGGTGTCAAAATGGGATATGTGGTACAAAAATAGAGAATCTATTCCCTTATTTCCCCCAAAAATGATCTTGGAGATTGTGTAATGCTTACTCTCAAACTCTTCGTTTACACAGTAGTGATATTCTTTGTTTCTCTCTTCATCTTCGGATTCCTATCTAATGATCCAGGACGTAATCCTGGACGCGAGGAATAAAATAAAAAAATCAGAAGTTTTTCGTTGCTTGATTTCTGAATTTTCTTATGATTTTCTCTATTCCATACATTTAACTAAGATAACAAGGGCTCGAGATTTTTTCGAATTCGAAAGATAACTCTCAAGTGATCAGAGGGAACGGAGAGAGAGGGATTCGAACCCTCGGTACGAATAACTCGTACAACGGATTAGCAATCCGTCGCTTTAGTCCACTCAGCCATCTCTCCCAATTACAAAAGGATAATTCATATGTGACGCGTGAAGTAAAGATTGATAAAAGTCTTTCTTTATCTTTCTTTTCTTTATTCTTTTCTTTATCTTTCTTTTCTTTATTCTATATATATACGAATTTTATCAGCAATTGCATTTAGATAAGGATTCGAAACAGATATCTCCAATAGAAAGAGTACCTCTTTGATTTCGTACGAAAGGTTCTTTTATTCCCCCGGCCTGGCCAGTACCTATACCTAGCCAGGCCATTCCTTGTTTTGTTCCAATGAATCATAGATCAAATGATTTATCTGATTTGAAAACAAAAATACTTGTTATTGAAGCAGCAAGAAGGGCTATTTCCATTCCTATGACAGGAGTGTCATTTCTTATTATTCTTTGTTTTTCCTTTTATCGATTGACTTACTTTACTGGAATAAAAAAAATGGAGTTATGGATTCTTCCACAATTCAACTTATTTTTATGTTCCGACTTCAATGGCTCTTTCGGGCCGGAACTGTCAGTAACGATTCCCCCAGCAAAAGAAAAGATATAACTTGTTATTTAAATGAACCTTCTTCTCCTATTTCATTAAGTCCCCCGTCGGAACACGTCAGCACTCACTCCAATTTTCATGATTCTGATCCTATCTTGATTACGTCTCACTCCC